CTGAAACCTTGGCACCGATCTAAGTTAAAACCCTTGAAAACACAGAAAGCGCAAAAAAATGATTTTTGTTTTTTAACAATTTTTGGACTGGAAACTGACCATCCTTTTGGTCCCCCTCGAAAACTAAAAGGGTCTTCATTTTTTGAACCTATTTTTAAAGAACTGAAAAAAAAAGTGAAAAAATTTAAAAATCAGTCTTTTATAGTTTTTAATGTTTTTAAAGAACGAGCAAAATTTCTTCGAAAGGTGTCAAAAGAAATAAAAAAATGGAGCATCAAAAACTACGAATTGGGTGAAACTAAAACCGACGATTCTATAATGAATAATCAGATGATTCGTGAATCACCTATTCAAATTCGATCTACAGAATGGACAAATTTTTCACTGACAGAAAAAAAAATGAAAGATCTGACTGAGAGAACAAGTACAATCAACAAGAAACTAGAAAGAATTCTAAATGAGAAGAAAAATGGATTTCTAACTCAAGAAAAAAATATTCATTCTAATAAAAAAAGTTATCATAATAAAATATTAGAATCATTAAAAAAATTTTGTCAAATATTAAAAAGAAGAAATACTCGATTAATCCGTAAATTTGATTTTTTTATCAAATTTTTCATGGAAAAAATATACATAGATTTTTTTCTATGTATCATTAATATTGCAAGAACCAATGCACAACTTTTTATTGAATCAAGAAAAAAAATGATCGAGAAATCCATTTCCAATAAGAAAGAAAATGAAAAAAGAATTAAGAAAAGAAATACAAAAAAATTTCACTTTATTTTAACTAAAAAAAATTCCCTTGATAATATTCAAAATAAGAATTCAACAACTTTTTGTAACTCGTCCTCCTTCTCGCAAGCATATGTATTTTATAAAATATCGCAAACTCGAGTTATTAACTTCTATAAATTCAAGTCTATCCTTCAATATCATGGAACATCTCTTTTTCTTAAAAATGAAATAAAGGATTTTTTTCGGAAAGAGGGAATATTTCATTCTGGATTGAGACATAAAGACTTTTGGCATTCTGAAAGGAATCAATGGAAAAACTGGTTAAGGGGGCATTATCAATATGATTTCTCTCAGATTAGCTGGCTAAAATTAGTACCAGAAAAATGGCGAAATAAAGTCAATCGACACTGTATGACTCAAAAAAACGATTTTAACAAATGGGACTCATATGAAAAAGAAGGATTAATTCATGATGAAAAACAAAATGATTTCGAACCTGATTCAGTAATGAATCAAGAATATAAAAAATCATCTAATTTTAAAAAACATCATAGACATGATTTTTTCTCATATAAATCTATTAATTATGAAGAGAAGAAAGACTCATATATTTATAGATCACCATTACAAATAAATAGTAAAGAAGAGATTTTTGATAATTACAAGATAGATAAACGCAAATTTTTTGATATGCCAGATGGGCTACCTATTTATAATTATCTAGGAGAAAATGATATTATGGCTGAGGAGAAATTTCCAGATAGAAAATTTTGTAGGTGGAAAATGATTGATTTTTGCCTTAGAAATAATAAGGTCGAGATTCATTACTGGGCCAATAGCGGCACCAAGAATAAGAATCAAAAAATGAAGAGGGGTCCTTTTTATTTACCAATTTCTAAAAATTCAAAAATCAACCGATTCAAAAAAAAAAGATCCTTCTTTGATTGGATGGAAATGAATGAGGAAATAGTAGGTCGTATTAGTTCGAATCCAGAACTAGAACTTTGGTTCTTCCCAGAATTTGTTCCACTATATAATGCATATAAGATTAAACCGGGGATCATACCAATAAAATTACTTCTTTTCAACTTTCATTTGAATGGAAATGAAAACATTAAGAAAAACATTACTGAAAGTAACCCTTTAATAGAATCAAATAAAAAAAAAAGAATTCTTAGATTCGAGAATGGAAATCAAGAAGAAAAAGATCCTCTAAACCAAGGGGAAGGGGCTCCTCTATCAGATGAAAATGGAGGTAGATCAGGCATAAAAAAACAACGTAGAAAAAAAAAGGCCAACATGAGCCCCGAAGCTATAGAGCTTTATTCCTTCCTAGAAAGTTTTTTGTATTTTCAATTGAGTTGGGAAAGGGTTGTAAATAAAAAAATGGTCAATAATATTAGAGCCTATTGTCTCCTGCTTAGATTGAGAAATCCAAAGGACGTTGCTATATCCTATCTTAAACGGGGAGAACTGACTGTGGATATTTGGACTCTAAAAAGGCGCACTCCTAGAGAATTAAGTACAAGCGGAGCATTGATTATCGAACCGACTTATCCTTATCCGTCTATAAAAAACGATGGACAATTGATTCTATATCAAACCATAGGTATTTTTTTGGTTCATAAGAATAAATACCTTCATAAGAATAAATACCTTCATAAGAATAAATACCAAAGGAATCAAAAATTTCGAGAATGGTTTGATAAGAATCAATTTGATGAATCCATTTTAAGACATCAAAAAATGACTCAAAATAGAGACAAAAATCATTATGATTTCTTTGTTCCTGAAACTCTTTTATCCCCTAAAGGCCGTAGAGAATTGCGAATTCTATATTTTTTAAACTCAAGGGATAGAAATGATATACATAGAAATCCGGTATTTTGCAATCAGGTAAAAAACTGTGGTCAAGTTTTAAATAGAGGCAAATATCTCGGTATCGATAAAAATAAACTAATTAAAATGAAGTTCTTTCTTTGGCCCAATTATCGACTAGAAGATTTAGCTTGTATGAATCGCTATTGGTTTAATACTCATAATGGCAGTCGTTTCAGTATGGTCAGGATACATATGTATCCACGGTTGAAAATTTGTTAGTTACAAGTCCATTTACATGAATTTTGCCATATATACATATATTATTAGGTAATAGAATATGTCGGCTATATGAAAACAAATAGATAGACGCGAGGATTGTCTTACATTCCATCCTGAAAGAGGATACTAATTTAATGACATACATATTATCAATTAGATCTATAAATAAATGAACAAAATCTTCTTATCTTTTTTTGTATTCCTATAGAAAAAAAGATAAGAAGATTTTGTTCATTTATTTATTTTATAAAAAAAGTAGGAAGTTTATAATGAACTTAAGGTCATTCTGTATATAAAAATGACTAATATTATTATTACTGATTAATCAAATTCACATCAAAAAATTTTAAATTATAAAAGGGGATAAGATTTTGTTTTATGGTAAAAAATGCATTCATCTCAGTTATTTTTCAAGAAAAAAAAGAAGAAAAGCGGGGGTCTGTTGACTTTCAAATAGTAAGTTTCACCAATAAGATACGAAGACTTACTTCCCATTTGGAATTGCACAGAAAAGACTATTCATCTCAGAGAGGTCTACGAAAAATTCTGGGAAAACGTCAACGGCTGCTGTCTTACTTATCAAAGAAAAATCGAGTACGCTATAAAGAATTAATTAGTGAGTTGGATATTCGGGAGTTAAAAAATCGTTAATTTAAAAATTTTACTTAGTTTTTTCATTTATTGGATCTTGAGAATTTTGATAAACTTCTTTTCGTTTTCAGCAATTCATGTAAGAATGAATCGAGGAAAAACTTATGAATAGACCAGCTACAGAAAGAGACCTTATGATAGTCAATATGGGACCTCACCACCCATCAATGCACGGTGTTCTTCGTCTCATCGTTACCCTAGACGGTGAAAATGTTGTTGACTGCGAACCAATATTAGGTTATTTACACAGAGGAATGGAAAAAATTGCGGAAAACCGAACAATTATACAATTTTTACCTTATGTAACACGTTGGGATTATTTAGCTACTATGTTCACAGAAGCAATAACCGTAAATGGACCAGAACAATTGGGAAATATTCAAGTGCCTAAAAGAGCGAGCTATATCAGAGTCATTATGTTGGAGTTAAGTCGTCTAGCTTCTCATCTCTTATGGCTTGGACCTTTTATGGCGGATATTGGCGCACAGACCCCTTTTTTCTATATTTTCAGAGAAAGAGAATTAGTATATGATCTATTCGAAGCTGCGACTGGGATGAGAATGATGCATAATTATTTTCGTATCGGAGGAGTAGCAGCCGACCTGCCTTATGGCTGGATAGATAAATGTTTGGATTTCTGCGATTATTTTTTAACAGGAGTTGTTGAATATCAAAAACTTATTACGCGAAATCCCATTTTTTTAGAACGAGTTGAAGGAGTAGGCATTATTAGTGGAGAAGAAGCAATAAATTGGGGTTTATCCGGACCGATGCTACGAGCATCTGGAATACAATGGGATCTTCGTAAAGTTGATCATTATGAGTGTTACGACGAATTTCATTGGGAAATCCAGTGGCAAAAAGAAGGAGACTCATTAGCTCGTTATTTAGTCCGAATCAGTGAAATGACGGAATCCATAAAAATAATTCAACAGGCCCTGGAATTCCTTCCAGGGGGTCCCTATGAGAATTTCGAAATCCGATGCTTTGATAGAGAAAGGGATCCAGAATGGAATGATTTTGAATATCGATTCATTAGTAAAAAACCTTCTCCCACATTTGAATTGCCGAAGCAAGAACTTTATGCGAGAGTTGAAGCCCCAAAGGGAGAATTGGGAATTTTTCTAATAGGGGACAAAAGTTGTTTTCCTTGGAGATGGAAAATTCGCCCGCCGGGTTTTATCAATTTGCAAATTCTTCCTCAGTTAGTTAAAGGAATGAAATTGGCTGATATTATGACGATACTAGGTAGCATAGATATCATTATGGGAGAAGTTGATCGTTGAAATGATAGTTTATACAACAGAAATAGAAGTACAAGATATTAATTCTTTTTCCAGATTGGAATTTTTCAAAGAGGTCTATGGAATCGTATGGATCTTTGTCCCTATTTTGACTCTTGTATTGGGGATCACAGTAGGCGTACTGGTAATTGTATGGTTAGAAAGAGAGATATCCGCAGGAATACAACAACGTATTGGGCCTGAATACGCCGGTCCTTTGGGAATTCTTCAAGCTCTAGCAGATGGGACAAAACTGCTTTTCAAAGAGAATCTTTTTCCAGCTAGAGGAAATACCCGTTTATTCAGTATTGGACCATCTATAGCAGTCATATCAATTTTACTAAGTTTTTTAGTAATTCCTTTTAGCTATCATCTTGTTTTAGCTGATCTCAATATCGGTATTTTTTTATGGATTGCCATTTCAAGTATTGCCCCTGTTGGCCTTCTTATGTCAGGATACGGATCGAATAATAAATATTCCTTTTTAGGTGGTTTACGAGCTGCTGCTCAATCCATTAGTTATGAAATACCATTAACTTTATGTGTTTTATCAATATCTCTACGTGCGATTCGTTGAAATACAAACTTTTCTTTATTTTCCCTATTCATTCTTTTCTTTCGCTTTAGAAAACAAAACAAGTTGAACGAATTGAATAGATATTCTTTATTATCCTTTTGGTTGATAAAGTAAATTAGATAGTTATATATGAGTGAAAGAAAGCAGCTTATAAATTTGCAGTAAAAAAAATGGAGTCTCATTTCCTATGTACAAGACAAGAGTTAAGTGGAAATAAACATAAGCGGAAGAGGCCCTTTACCCCAAGACTGGTTGATTAGACAACCCAACCCAGCTTGAAGCGGGCTCAAAAGATCAACCGTATGGCCTTTTCACTATCCTTTGTATGAATTACCTACCATACATGTATTATCAAACGAAACGGGCGATTGAACAAAAAATGAGTGGATGATTAGGAACACAAAAATGCACAAAGGATTAGTAATGGAGATTATGGAAATTCTCTAAAAAGAGATTTCTGCATAACATAAAAAGAATACTAATTGGGGCTTTAAATTGGTAGAAATGATAAGGCAGTACTTCCCGCGATTCCGATCCAGAGTATGCTCCTATCCACCCATTAAAGCAATGACTATCAGGAACGAAATAATCCTTTATTTTTGATTTTAGTTTTAGCCCCTTCTCTTATATTGGTTTTATAAGAAAGAAGAATAGGAACGAAAAACAAACAAGAGAAAAAAAAAAGAAATCTTTTTTATTCCGTCTTTTTCATATATTTAGCATAGATTTAGAGAGATAAAATTTGTCTCATGATTCATTAGCTAATGTAACGTCTAATTCCTTTTCGTAATCGAAAATGATGGGTTGAAATAAACTATTTATTGATATTTCTGAAAGGAGTTTTTTATTTAAGGATTAAGTTATTACTCAACAAAGTCAAATTATTAACGGGTGAGATCAATTCGGAAGCGCCTTTATTTATTATTATTTTAGAGTCTAGCAGACGGAATTCCGTTGGTATAATTTTGGACCCTCAAATAGATTTTGACTCTTTCTATTCTACAACCATAGCTAGCTAAATAGTAAATAATACTGATCTGGTCCTTAGATTTTTTTTGACCCACGAGGAGCCGTATGAGGCGAAAACCTCATGTACGGTTCTGGAATAGCGGTGGGAACAGTGATGTTATCACCGACTATGATTATCTAACAGTTCAAGTACAGTTGATATAGTTGAGGCGCAGTCAAAATATGGTTTTTGGGGATGGAATTTGTGGCGTCAGCCTATAGGATTTATCGTTTTTCTAATTTCTGCCCTAGCCGAATGCGAGAGATTACCCTTTGATTTACCAGAAGCGGAGGAAGAATTAGTAGCAGGTTATCAAACCGAATATTCGGGTATCAAATTTGGTTTATTTTATGTTGCTTCCTATCTAAATCTATTACTTTCTTCGTTATTTGTAACGGTTCTTTACTTGGGTGGTTGGAATATTTCCATTCCATACATATTTGTTCCTGAGCTATTTGAAATAAATAAAGTGGATGGAATCTTTGGAACTACAATTGGTATCTTTATTACATTAGCTAAAACTTATTTGTTCTTGTTTATTTCTATCACAACAAGATGGACTTTACCTAGGTTAAGAATGGACCAACTTTTAAATCTTGGATGGAAATTTCTTTTACCAATCTCTCTCGGTAATCTATTATTAACAACCTCTTTTCAACTTTTTTCACTGTAAATAGCAAACAATAGACTTGGTTCAAGTTCAAACAAGAGAAAGAAACGAAGATAAAACTATTCATATAGATTCCTGATATGTTCCCTATGGTAACTGGGTTCATGAATTATGGTCAACAAACAGTACGAGCAGCAAGGTACATTGGTCAAAGTTTCATGATTACCTTATCCCACGCAAATCGTTTGCCTGTAACTATTCAATATCCTTATGAAAAATTAATCACATCGGAGCGTTTCCGTGGCCGAATCCATTTCGAATTTGATAAATGTATTGCTTGTGAAGTATGTGTTCGTGTATGTCCTATAGATCTGCCTGTTGTTGATTGGAAATTTGAAACTGATATTCGAAAAAAACGATTACTTAATTACAGTATTGATTTCGGAATTTGTATATTTTGTGGTAACTGTGTTGAGTATTGTCCAACAAATTGTTTATCGATGACTGAAGAATATGAACTTTCTACTTACGACCGTCACGAGTTGAATTATAATCAAATTGCTTTGGGCCGTTTACCAATGTCAGTAATTGATGATTATACAATTCGAACAATTTTGAATTCGCCTCAAAGAAAAACTGAGTAGGTAACCGCCCTATTCTATTAAATAAAGAGAAATTACCAATTCTTAAGGTTCCGTTTTTTTGGTTTAAATTAAAAGAATGAGATAAGGTCTTTCTCTTTGTTTGGCCAATAATGAAAAATTCAACTAGAAATTCATTGGTTGATGAGAATTTCGACTTTTTTATTAAAAATCTATCAATAGAGTCGTCATTTTTTCGAAAAATAGACTTTCAAAAAATATCCTTATTCTTTCTTAATTTAATTTCTTAATTTAAGAAAATAAAAGAATCAAAAAAGAAACTGTCCAACAATTGTACCCATATCATACCTAATAGATTAGAATTGAATTCAATTAGGAACCTATCATAAAATGAAAATCAAAAAACCTTTAGTTTTTTCCCGGTCGGGTCAATACGATCATGAAAAGCATTTCAATTTATCTCCTATTTTACATATAATGGATTTGCCTGGACCAATACACGATTTTCTTATAGTTTTACTGGGATCGGGTCTTATATTAGGGGGACTGGGAGTAGTATTACTTACCAATCCAATTTATTCTGCCTTTTCGTTGGGATTGGTTCTTGTTTGTATATCCTTATTCTATATTCTTTCAAATTCTCATTTTGTAGCCGCTGCCCAGCTCCTTATTTATGTAGGAGCCATAAATGTTTTAATCATATTTGCTGTCATGTTCATGAATGGTTCAGAATATTACAAGGATTTGAATCTGTCGATCGTTGGGGATGGGGTTACTTCACTGGTTTGTACAAGTATTCTTCTTTCGCTAATTACTACTATTTTCGATACGTCATGGTACGGGATTATTTGGACTACAAGATCAAACCAACTTATAGAACAAGATTTGATAAGTAATAGTCAACAAATTGGAATTCATTTATCAACAGATTTTTTTCTTCCGTTTGAACTGATTTCAATAATTCTTTTAGTTGGTTTGATAGGCGCAATTGCTGTGGCTCGTCAGTAATAAATCGTTATAACTATCAACAGCAAACAATCCAAATTTCACTTTCTTGTATGTTATCCCACCTATTTCACAAAAATTCTATTTGAATACTGTTCATGTCTAAAAGGGAGATTCTTTTATTTGATCTATTTTCAATACATTCTTTTGTTCCGTACTTGTTTTGTTCTATTCTAGTCAATCTCGAATCTGTTGAATTTTTGTTCATATTGAAATGAACCAACATTGATAAGGAGTTGGTCAATGATGCTCGAACATGTACTTGTTTTGAGTGCCTATTTATTTTCTATCGGTATTTATGGATTAATCACGAGTCGAAACATGGTTAGGGCTCTTATGTGTCTTGAACTTATATTGAATGCAGTTAATATCAATTTTGTAACATTTTCTGATTTTTTTGATAGTCGCCAGTTAAAGGGAGATATTTTCTCAATTTTTGTTATAGCTATTGCAGCCGCTGAAGCAGCTATTGGGTTGGCTATTGTTTCGTCAATTTATCGTAACAGAAAATCAACGCGTATCAATCAATCAACTTTATTGAATAAGTAGGAATAATAATCAAAATTAGAATATCCACCAATTTGAATTAGCATGTAGAATATGTTAGAATCTAGATTCTATTTACGAAAACGTAATAAATCAAAGTATCTTAGCCACTTCTCATGAGCTGATCCAGAAGTCCATTGATTAGAAAATTTCTGGTAAATCGTTGATTCATCTGGCGTTTAAATATATGATTCATTTACAAGTTTACTAGATCGAAATTTGATAACGTTCAAAAATTCATAGATCCCATGTCACATTCAGTAAAAATTTATGATACATGCATAGGGTGTACCCAATGTGTCCGAGCGTGCCCCACCGATGTGTTAGAAATGATACCTTGGGATGGATGCAAAGCTAAACAAATTGCTTCCGCCCCAAGAACAGAAGACTGTGTTGGTTGTAAGAGATGTGAATCTGCCTGTCCAACGGATTTCTTGAGTGTTCGAGTTTATTTATGGCATGAAACAACTCGAAGTATGGGTCTAGCTTATTGATATGTTCCGTAAAACCCACTTGAATACATTTTGAATACATTTTCTTTTTTTACTGAAAAAACCCGTACTCAAAAAAAAAAGAATAAAGATTCTATTTTCGAGCGCGGGTTTTTCTGGTCCAAATGTATCTTGTCTTTACCACGAATTATTTTCCTTGGTTAACAATAATTGTAGTTTTGCCAATATCTGCGGGCTCTTTAATTTTCTTTCTTCCTCATAGAGGAAATAAGCTAATTAGGTGGTATACCATTTCTATATCCACCTTAGAACTACTTCTAATGACCTATGTATTTTGTTATCATTTCCAATTGGACGATCCATTAATCCAGCTGGCGGAAGATTATAAATGGATCAATTTTTTTGATTTTTACTGGAGATTGGGAATAGATGGACTTTCTATAGGACCTATTTTACTGACAGGATTTATCACAACTTTAGCTACTTTAGCGGCTTGGCCAGTTACTCGGGATTCCCGACTATTCCATTTCCTGATGTTAGCAATGTACAGTGGTCAAATAGGATCATTTTCTTCTCGAGACCTTTTGCTTTTTTTCATCATGTGGGAGTTAGAATTAATTCCTGTTTATCTACTTCTATCTATGTGGGGGGGAAAGAAACGTCTGTATTCAGCTACAAAGTTTATTTTGTACACTGCGGGAGGTTCCATTTTTCTATTAGTAGGGGTTTTGGGTATCGGTTTATATGGTTCTAATGAACCAACATTCAATTTTGAAACATTAGCTAATCAATCGTATCCTCTCGCACTGGAAATAATATTCTATATTGGATTTCTTATTGCTTTTGCTGTCAAATCACCGATTATACCCTTACATACATGGTTACCAGACACCCATGGGGAGGCACATTATAGTACTTGTATGCTTCTAGCCGGAATCTTATTAAAAATGGGAGCATATGGATTAGTTCGGATCAATATGGAATTATTACCCCATGCTCATTCTATATTTTCTCCCTGGTTGATGATAGTAGGCACAATGCAAATAATTTATGCAGCTTCAACATCTCTTGCTCAACGTAATTTAAAAAAAAGAATAGCCTATTCTTCTGTATCTCATATGGGTTTCATAATTATAGGAATTGGCTCTATAACCGATACGGGACTCAACGGAGCCTTTTTACAAATAATATCTCATGGATTTATTGGCGCTGCACTTTTTTTCTTGGCAGGAACGAGTTATGATAGAATACGTCTTGTTTATCTCGACGAAATGGGCGGAATGGCTCTTCCAATTCCAAAAATGTTTACGATGTTCAGTATCTTATCGATGGCTTCTCTTGCATTACCGGGCATGAGTGGTTTTGTTGCAGAATTGATAGTCTTTTTTGGAATAATTAGCAGTCAAAAATATTTTTTAATGCCAAAAATATTAATGATTTTTGTAATGGCAATTGGAATGATATTAACTCCTATTTATTTATTATCTATGTTACGTCAAATATTCTACGGATACAAGCTATTTAATGCTCCAAACTCCTATTTTTTTGATTCTGGACCAAGAGAGTTATTTGTTTCGATCTCTATCTTTCTACCCGTAATAGGTATTGGTATTTATCCGGATTTCGTTTTATCACTATCGGGTGAGAAAGTCGAAGCTATTCTAGCTAATTATTTTTATAGATAGGTTTTAGGAATAAAAAAAAGAAATCCTATTTAAATGATTTTGAAAATGATTTGCTTTACAATTGAAAAAGGTGAAAAAAAAAGGATTTTTTCTGTTCTTAGGTTTCATTTTTTTTTTTTTAAGTTGAGTAAAAAAGAAAGAAAAAGTCAAAATCAAATTGAATTTGAATCAGATATGTTTGGCCTTTGTGAGAACCTTTTGAATCAAGTACAAGTAGCGGAGTGATTCAAAAGGTTCTTTTCTTGGCGGCTTACATTAAGTTTTCTTATGTATATTATATGCTGTCCTATGTTTGTATTTGTTCTGCTTTTTCATTCAATTCGATGTTAATGGAAATGCACCATAGCTATGTAAACCTATTCCTAATAGATTGACTCCAAAATAGCATATCCAAATTATAAGAAAGCCCGCGGAAGCCACAATTGCAGAATTTACACCTTCCAAATTTTGATTTGTTCGGGTATGTAAATAAATCGCGAATATGGTCCAAGTAATAAATGCCCAAGTTTCCTTGGGATCCCAATTCCAATATGATCCCCATGCCTCATTAGCCCATACTGCTCCCGAAAGAATCCCTATGGTTAAAAAGAGAAACCCGAGACTAATAATACGATAACTCCAATAATCCAATTGTTGAACCAATTGATACCTGTAATAATTTCGAGAATAAATAAAATAAGTGTTTAGTAAAACATTCTTTCTCTCATCCAGGTATTTCATTTCCCCAAAGGAAAATGCCGTATTTAATAAAATATTGCTTTTGCTAAAAATCTTTATGACTTTTCGAAATGTAATGACTAGAAGGGCTACTGATAATAATGATCCACATAAAAGAGCTGCATAGCCAAATACCATCATACTTACGTGCATCATTAACCACTGGGATTGGAGAGCAGGTACTAATAGCGCGGATTGATGCATTTTGGTTAAAAGACCCGAAGTAACAAAGCCTTGGGTAAAAATAGCACTTGATGCGGTTATTGCACTTAAAGCATTTTTATGCTTTTTAAAATGAAAATAGGAAACCATATGAATAATGGAGAAACTCCATGAAAGAAAGATTAATGATTCATATAAATTACTTAATGGAAAATGCCCCGAATAAATCCAACGAGTGACTAATAATCCTGTTATACAGAAAAGGGTGGCTATCATACCCCTTTCTGATGAATCATATAGTCCTACGACTTCATCGACTAATAAAGTTAAAAAATGAATTGTAATTACAATTGAAACGATCGAAAAGGATATATGAGTTAATATATGTTCTAAAATTGAAAAAATCATAAAATAAAGATTATGAAAAAAGGAGAAGAGAAGGTTTCTCGATTATTATTATATGGAATGGAAATTCGGAATTTATTTTATTTTATTATAGGATTTATATTATACCTTTTTTATAAGACGCTATGCCGCCACTCGGACTCGAACCGAGATGCTCTAGCACTGCTTCCTAAGAGCAGCGTGTCTACCAATTTCACCATAGCGGCTTGCTCAAAATAATAATAACTCATGTTTTATTCATATTCAACCGTCGAGATTGAATGAAGGGGTCAATCCAATGCAATATTGATTTTGTAGGAAGCTTTAAAATTGATGAATAAAAACTGGTTTCATTTCAATAGAAGTTTGAGGGTTAAAAATAGAATCTTTATTATCCTTTTTTTTATTTAATTAAAAATTTCTAGTTTCTAAAGTAAAGTAGCAAGAACGGAAGTTTTGTAGTTCCTGTTTTACTAAAATCGAACTTTTTCGTTCTAACTAAAAAACTAAAAAGTTGTGACTTCCATTCATGAATAGAGCTCAAAATGTTCTTTATCATTTCCGTTTGTTAATAATTCATTTTTATTTACATATAATATGATTTTTATGAATGAATCACTGAATAAAAAAGATGGTTTTGAGTATCACAATTTAAACATGGCATCTACAGATTTCAAAGGATTTAAAAAAATTTATGTAATTTGCATAGCTTTGGATTGTCGTAAACATGTCTAATGTAAAAAAGTTTAGATTCCTATCATAATTGGGCCATCCTTTTAAAAAAAAAAAAAAGGATTTCTAATTTAGAATTCGAAAAAAATGACTTGCTTCATCTTCCCATACAAACATAGGATTTTTTTATCACTTTAAATTGAGGCATTATTTGTGTATCCACTAAATAGGAAAAGGTCTCTTTCCCAATTGGGTTTATGGGAAGGATATATAATAATTCAGAGTAATACTACTTTAGATTCAGAAAGTTACAAAATGAAAACTTCATCAATTAGTTTCAAGAACCCATTGATTTTGACTAAACTAAGGATCTTATATATCTTCTGCTATAATAATAATAAATTATAGATAATAAATACGATATAGAAAATAGAAATAAAACACTAACAAGTTATTATAATACACAAATAGGAATAGGCGATGGGGAAATAAGAATCCCCCACCCCGAAAAAAAAAAAGAAAAGATGAACTCAACTAATTACAAAATTTTTCAAAAATGAAACGCAAATTACTGATAAAAAAAGAAGTACATAAAATAAAAAAAATAATAGATAAGAAGAAATGCGACTTCCCCCTACGTATTTAATACTTTCTCCTATTAAAAAACAGGAAATGCCTAAGCCATTTAGAATTCCATCAATTGTTCGCCTATCGAAAAAATGAGTTAGTTCATATAATCGTCTTATTGTTTTTGTTAAAAACGTATCATAAAAACTATCTAAAGAAGCACGATTATATGACCAATTATATAAAAAATTGATTATTTTGTCCCTAATTTTCCTATTAGGTCCCCTTTTCACAAAAAAATTAAAGAAGTTCAAATTTTGTAAAGACGAATAAAAAGGATTATATAAAAAAGAAGCTATAAATATCCCAAAAAAAGCTAGACTGACTGAAAAAATTCCATTTGTGAAAAATGCATACCAATCCACTGAATCTTTAGAATTTTGATGTAAAAGATCAATAGCTGGAGTTAACAATTTAGATAATATATCTAAATGAATTTCTTGTTGATTGAAAGGAATTCCTATAACTCCAATAAAGAGAGTAAATAGAACTAATAAAAGGATAGGAAATAGCATAGTATTATCCGATTCATGAGGATAATAAAAAATTTTAGTAGATTCAAAATGAGTAATAGTCAGAAGAGTCCTCCTTTTTATTTTACTCCGAATTTCATATGGCTTGTTCCAAAACAAAAAAGTCTGTTGGTTATTATTAGTTGTTAATAAAGAGAATAAAGGAAAATTTATGTTAATTGTTTTTTCCTCTTGTTTACCCCAAAATTTTATTGAATAAAATAAACTACTTTTTTTTCCACTGTAATTTTGAAAATGAATATTTAAATGTCCCTCAAAAGTAAGTAAATAGATCCGAAACATATAAAATGCCGTTAATCCAGCCGTGAACCAAGCTATTAATGCAAAAAGCGATGAATACGTCCAACTATCATTCAGAATTTCGTCTTTTGACCAAAAACAGGCAAGAGGCGGAATACCACAAAGAGAAAGCGTTCCTACTAAAAAAGACGTTTTTGTAATTGGCACATGTTTTTTTAAACCGCCCATAAAAACAAGATTCTGGCTTTTATACGGGGAATACCCAACAACAGCTTCCATTGAATGAATAATTGATCCAGATCCTAAAAACAATAATGCTTTTGAATAAGCATGAGTAATCAAATGGTATAAAGCGGCTCGATAAGATCCCATGCCCAAAGCCAACATCATATAACCCAATTGAGACATTGTAGAATAGGCTAAGCCTCTCTTAATATCTTTTTGAGCAACAGCTAAAGTAGCTCCCAAGAGTATTGTTACTATGCCTATTAAAGATATTAGGTTCATTATCGAAGGTATGAATATAAAAATAGGTAGAAAGCGTGCTACAAGAAAAACCCCCGCCGCTACCATAGTGGCAGCATGAATAAGAGCCGAAATAGGAGTTGGTCCTTCCATAGCATCAGGCAACCATACATGAAGGGGAAATTGTGCAGATTTAGCAACTGCCCCACCAAATAAAAGAAAGGCACATAAAGTAAGAAACAAAAACTGACCCTGATTTTTTGAAATCAAAATAAAGTTATCGAATAGTTCGAACAAATCTTGAAATTCAAAACTTCCTATTATCCAATAAAGGCCTAAGATTCCTAATAATAATCCAAAATCGCCTATACGATTAGTTACAAATGCTTTTTGACAAGCAATTGCTGCAAGGGGTCGTGTGAACCAAAAACCTATTAATAGGTAAGAACACATTCCAACCAGTTCCCAAAAAATATAAATTTGTATCAAATTCGAACTAGTAACTAATCCCAACATTGAAGTATTGAACAAACTCAGATAAGCAAAAAATCTCAAATATCCCTGATCATGAGACATATAATTGTCACTATAAATAAGAACGAAAATCCCAACAGTAGTTATTAATATTAACATAATGGAAGTAAGTGAATCAAAAAAGTAGCCGAACTCAAAAGATAAATCATTATTGATGGCCCAAGACCATACATATTGATATGTAGAACTTCTATTAATTTGTTGAATAGATAGATCAAGCGAAAAAAGCATGACTATACTTAACAATAAAATACTGGGAAAAGACCACATACGCCGAAGGTTGTTTGTTGATGTCGGAAAAAGCAGAAGTCCTACTCCTATTAAAATAGGAATAGGAAGTGGAATCAAAGGTATGATCCATGAATATTGATATGTATACTCCATAAAAACTTTTTTTTTTCTTACTTAATGATCTTCTTTCTGATTCACTATCTCTTATTCTTAACTTAAAAAAGGATCAAAAAAGGCTTCATTTCTTTTTTTTTATACTTACTTCATTTATGAGTAAACTTTCTATGAGTAAATTGGGATTTTGGAACAAACAGTTTGAGTCTTGTTCATTCCAATAAATGAGATTTACGCTTATTTTATATAATTAAAGTATTTGCTAGTTTTCTTTCCGTTCTTTCCATATTATGATTAATATAACGAAAAAATTTATGAAAAATAAAATTTTTTTTTTTTTTTTGAAGTCTATTTTCTAAATATTTAAATTTAGAAGTATAGAAGAATTGAAAATGAGAGGAATAAAATGAAGTAAAGCATATTTTTTTTAATAAATGTCTTTCACATACTACTATAGTACTAAATCATTTTTTTTTTGTTCGAATGGCAGTTCCAAAAAAACGTACTTCTATATCAAAAAAGCGTATTCATAAAAATATTTGGAAAAAGAAAGGGTATTGGGCAGCCTTGAAAGCTTTTTCATTAGCAAAATCTCTTTTTACGGGAAATTCAAAAAGTTTTTTTTCTATCTCAAATCAATAATAAAACACTTGAATAATTTTTATGAACTCTATTCAAAACTCAACGCAGTAATTTGCGTTTCATTTTTGAAAAATTTTGTAATTAGTTGAGTTCATCTTTTCTTTTTTTTTTTCGGGGTGGGGGATTCTTATTTCCCCATCGCCTATTCCTATTTGTGTATTATAATAACTTGTTAGTGTTTTATTTCTATTTTCTATATCGTATTTATTATCTATAATTTATTATTATTATAGCAGAAGATATATAAGATCCTTAGTTTAGTCAAAATCAATGGGTTCTTGAAACTAATTGATGAAGTTTTCATTTTGTAACTTTCTGAATCTAAAGTAGTATTACTCTGAATTATTATATATCCTTCCCATAAACCCAATTGGGAAAGAGACCTTTTCCTATTTAGTGGATACACAAATAATGCCTCAATTTAAAGTGATAAAAAAATCCTATGTTTGTATGGGAAGATGAAGCAAGTCATTTTTTTCGAATTCTAAATTAGAAATCCTTTTTTTTTTTTTTAAAAGGATGGCCCAATTATGATAGGAATCTAAACTTTTTTACATTAGACATGTTTACGACAATCCAAAGCTATGCAAATTACATAAATTTTTTTAAATCCTTTGAAATCTGTAGATGCCATGTTTAAATTGTGATACTCAAAACCATCTTTTTTATTCAGTGATTCATTCATAAAAATCATATTATATGTAAATAAAAATGAATTATTAACAAACGGAAATGATAAAGAACATTTTGAGCTCTATTCATGAATGGAAGTCACAACTTTTTAGTTTTTTAGTTAGAACGAAAAAGTTCGATTTTAGTAAAACAGGAACTACAAAACTTCCGTTCTTGCTACTTTACTTTAGAAACTAGAAATTTTTAATTAAATAAAAAAAAGGATAATAAAGATTCTATTTTTAACCCTCAAACTTCTATTGAAATGAAACCAGTTTTTATTCATCAATTTTAAAGCTTCCTACAAAATCAATATTGCATTGGATTGACCCCTTCATTCAATCTCGACGGTTGAATATGAATAAAACATGAGTTATTATTATTTTGAGCAAGCCGCTATGGTGAAATTGGTAGACACGCTGCTCTTAGGAAGCAGTGCTAGAGCATCTCGGTTCGAGTCCGAGTGGCGGCATAGCGTCTTATAAAAAAGGTATAATATAAATCCTATAATAAAATAAAATAAATTCCGAATTTCCATTCCATATAATAATAATCGAGAAACCTTCTCTTCTCCTTTTTTCATAATCTTTATTTTATGATTTTTTCAATTTTAGAACATATATTAACTCATATATCCTTTTCGATCGTTTCAATTGTAATTACAATTCATTTTTTAACTTTATTAGTCGATGAAGTCGTAGGACTATATGATTCATCAGAAAGGGGTATGATAGCCACCCTTTTCTGTATAACAGGATTATTAGTCACTCGTTGGATTTATTCGGGGCATTTTCCATTAAGTAATTTATATGAATCATTAATCTTTCTTTCATGGAGTTTCTCCATTATTCATATGGTTTCCTATTTTCATTTTAAAAAGCATAAAAATGCTTTAAGTGCAATAACCGCATCAAGTGCTATTTTTACCCAAGGCTTTGTTACTTCGGGTCTTTTAACCAAAATGCATCAATCCGCGCTATTAGTACCTGCTCTCCAATCCCAGTGGTTAATGATGCACGTAAGTATGATGGTATTTGGCTATGCAGCTCTTTTATGTGGATCATTATTATCAGTAGCCCTTCTAGTCATTACATTTCGAAAAGTCATAAAGATTTTTAGCAAAAGCAATATTTTATTAAATACGGCATTTTCCTTTGGGGAAATGAAATACCTGGATGAGAGAAAGAATGTTTTACTAAACACTTATTTTATTTATTCTCGAAATTATTACAGGTATCAATTGGTTCAACAATTGGATTATTGGAGTTATCGTATTATTAGTCTCGGGTTTCTCTTTTTAACCATAGGGATTCTTTCGGGAGCAGTATGGGCTAATGAGGCATGGGGATCATATTGGAATTGGGATCCCAAGGAAACTTGGGCATTTATTACTTGGACCATATTCGCGATTTATTTACATACCCGAACAAATCAAAATTTGGAAGGTGTAAATTCTGCAATTGTGGCTTCCGCGGGCTTTCTTATAATTTGGATATGCTATTTTGGAGTCAATCTATTAGGAATAGGTTTACATAGCTATGGTGCATTTCCATTAACATCGAATTGAATGAAAAAGCAGAACAAATACAAACATAGGACAGCATATAATATACATAAGAAAACTTAATGTAAGCCGCCAAGAAAAGAACCTTTTGAATCACTCCGCTACTTGTACTTGATTCAAAAGGTTCTCACAAAGGCCAAACATATCTGATTCAAATTCAATTTGATTTTGACTTTTTCTTTCTTTTTTACTCAACTTAAAAAAAAAAAAATGAAACCTAAGAACAGAAAAAATCCTTTTTTTTTCACCTTTTTCAATTGTAAAGCAAATCATTTTCAAAATCATTTAAATAGGATTTCTTTTTTTTATTCCTAAAACCTATCTATAAAAATAATTAGCTAGAATAGCTTCGACTTTCTCACCCGATAGTGATAAAACGAAATCCGGATAAATACCAATACCTATTACGGGTAGAAAGATAGAGATCGAAACAAATAACTCTCTTGGTCCAGAATCAAAAAAATAGGAGTTTGGAGCATTAAATAGCTTGTATCCGTAGAATATTTGACGTAACATAGATAATAAATAAATAGGAGTTAATATCATTCCAATTGCCATTACAAAAATCATTAATATTTTTGGCATTAAAAAATATTTTTGACTGCTAATTATTCCAAAAAAGACTATCAATTCTGCAACAAAACCACTCATGCCCGGTAATGCAAGAGAAGCCATCGATAAGATACTGAACATCGTAAACATTTTTGGAATTGGAAGAGCCATTCCGCCCATTTCGTCGAGATAAACAAGACGTATTCTATCATAACTCGTTCCTGCCAAGAAAAAAAGTGCAGCGCCAATAAATCCATGAGATATTATTTGTAAAAAGGCTCCGTTGAGTCCCGTATCGGTTATAGAGCCAATTCCTATAATTATGAAACCCATATGAGATACAGAAGAATAGGCTATTCTTTTTTTTAAATTACGTTGAGCAAGAGATGTTGAAGCTGCATAAATTATTTGCATTGTGCCTACTATCATCAACCAGGGAGAAAATATAGAATGAGCATGGGGTAATAATTCCATATTGATCCGAACTAATCCATATGCTCCCATTTTTAATAAGATTCCGGCTAGAAGCATACAAGTACTATAATGTGCCTCCCCATGGGTGTCTGGTAACCATGTATGTAAGGGTATAATCGGTGATTTGACAGCAAAAGCAATAAGAAATCCAATATAGAATATTATTTCCAGTGCGAGAGGATACGATTGATTAGCTAATGTTTCAAAATTGAATGTTGGTTCATTAGAACCATATAAACCGATACCCAAAACCCCTACTAATAGAAAAATGGAACCTCCCGCAGTGTACAAAATAAACTTTGTAGCTGAATACAGACGTTTCTTTCCCCCCCACATAGATAGAAGTAGATAAACAGGAATTAATTCTAACTCCCACATGATGAAAAAAAGCAAAAGGTCTCGAGAAGAAAATGATCCTATTTGACCACTGTACATTGCTAACATCAGGAAATGGAATAGTCGGGAATCCCGAGTAACTGGCCAAGCCGCTAAAGTAGCTAAAGTTGTGATAAATCCTGTCAGTAAAATAGGTCCTATAGAAAGTCCATCTATTCCCAATCTCCAGTAAAAATCAAAAAAATTGATCCATTTATAATCTTCCGCCAGCTGGATTAATGGATCGTCCAATTGGAAATGATAACAAAATACATAGGTCATTAGAAGTAGTTCTAAGGTGGATATAGAAATGGTATACCACCTAATTAGCTTATTTCCTCTATGAGGAAGAAAGAAAATTAAAGAGCCCGCAGATATTGGCAAAACTACAATTATTGTTAACCAAGGAAAATAATTCGTGGTAAAGACAAGATACATTTGGACCAGAAAAACCCGCGCTCGAAAATAGAATCTTTATTCTTTTTTTTTTGAGTACGGGTTTTTTCAGTAAAAAAAGAAAATGTATTCAAAATGTATTCAAGTGGGTTTTACGGAACATATCAATAAGCTAGACCCATACTTCGAGTTGTTTCATGCCATAAATAAACTCGAACACTCAAGAAATCCGTTGGACAGGCAGATTCACATCTCTTACAACCAACACAGTCTTCTGTTCTTGGGGCGGAAGCAATTTGTTTAGCTTTGCATCCATCCCAAGGTATCATTTCTAACACATCGGTGGGGCACGCTCGGACACATTGGGTACACCCTATGCATGTATCATAAATTTTTACTGAATGTGACATGGGATCTATGAATTTTTGAACGTTATCAAATTTCGATCTAGTAAACTTGTAAATGAATCATATATTTAAACGCCAGATGAATCAACGATTTACCAGAAATTTTCTAATCAATGGACTTCTGGATCAGCTCATGAGAAGTGGCTAAGATACTTTGATTTATTACGTTTTCGTAAATAGAATCTAGATTCTAACATATTCTACATGCTAATTCAAATTGGTGGATATTCTAATTTTGATTATTATTCCTACTTATTCAATAAAGTTGATTGATTGATACGCGTTGATTTTCTGTTACGATAAATTGACGAAACAATAGCCAACCCAATAGCTGCTTCAGCGGCTGCAATAGCTATAACAAAAATTGAGAAAATATCTCCCTTTAACTGGCGACTATCAAAAAAATCAGAAAATGTTACAAAATTGATATTAACTGCATTCAATATAAGTTCAAGACACATAAGAGCCCTAACCATGTTTCGACTCGTGATTAATCCATAAATACCGATAGAAAATAAATAGGCACTCAAAACAAGTACATGTTCGAGCATCATTGACCAACTCCTTATCAATGTTGGTTCATTTCAATATGAACAAAAATTCAACAGATTCGAGATTGACTAGAATAGAACAAAACAAGTACGGAACAAAAGAATGTATTGAAAATAGATCAAATAAAAGAATCTCCCTTTTAGACATGAACAGTATTCAAATAGAATTTTTGTGAAATAGGTGGGATAACATACAAGAAAGTGAAATTTGGATTGTTTGCTGTTGATAGTTATAACGATTTATTACTGACGAGCCACAGCAATTGCGCCTATCAAACCAACTAAAAGAATTATTGAAATCAGTTCAAACGGAAGAAAAAAATCTGTTGATAAATGAATTCCAATTTGTTGACTATTACTTATCAAATCTTGTTCTATAAGTTGGTTTGATCTTGTAGTCCAAATAATCCCGTACCATGACGTATCGAAAATAGTAGTAATTAGCGAAAGAAGAATACTTGTACAAACCAGTGAAGTAACCCCATCCCCAACGATCGACAGATTCAAATCCTTGTAATATTCTGAACCATTCATGAACATGACAGCAAATATGATTAAAACATTTATGGCTCCTACATAAATAAGGAGCTGGGCAGCGGCTACAAAATGAGAATTTGAAAGAATATAGAATAAGGATATACAAACAAGAACCAATCCCAACGAAAAGGCAGAATAAATTGGATTGGTAAGTAATACTACTCCCAGTCCCCCTAATATAAGACCCGATCCCAGTAAAACTATAAGAAAATCGTGTATTGGTCCAGGCAAATCCATTATATGTAAAATAGGAGATAAATTGAAATGCTTTTCATGATCGTATTGACCCGACCGGGAAAAAACTAAAGGTTTTTTGATTTTCATTTTATGATAGGTTCCTAATTGAATTCAATTCTAATCTATTAGGTATGATATGGGTACAATTGTTGGACAGTTTCTTTTTTGATTCTTTTATTTTCTTAAATTAAGAAATTAAATTAAGAAAGAATAAGGATATTTTTTGAAAGTCTATTTTTCGAAAAAATGACGACTCTATTGATAGATTTTTAATAAAAAAGTCGAAATTCTCATCAACCAATGAATTTCTAGTTGAATTTTTCATTATTGGCCAAACAAAGAGAAAGACCTTATCTCATTCTTTTAATTTAAACCAAAAAAACGGAACCTTAAGAATTGGTAATTTCTCTTTATTTAATAGAATAGGGCGGTTACCTACTCAGTTTTTCTTTGAGGCGAATTCAAAATTGTTCGAATTGTATAATCATCAATTACTGACATTGGTAAACGGCCCAAAGCAATTTGATTATAATTCAACTCGTGACGGTCGTAAGTAGAAAGTTCATATTCTTCAGTCATCGATAAACAATTTGTTGGACAATACTCAACACAGTTACCACAAAATATACAAATTCCGAAATCAATACTGTAATTAAGTAATCGTTTTTTTCGAATATCAGTTTCAAATTTCCAATCAACAACAGGCAGATCTATAGGACATACACGAACACATACTTCACAAGCAATACATTTATCAAATTCGAAATGGATTCGGCCACGGAAACGCTCCGATGTGATTAATTTTTCATAAGGATATTGAATAGTTACAGGCAAACGATTTGCGTGGGATAAGGTAATCATGAAACTTTGACCAATGTACCTTGCTGCTCGTACTGTTTGTTGACCATAATTCATGAACCCAGTTACCATAGGGAACATATCAGGAATCTATATGAATAGTTTTATCTTCGTTTCTTTCTCTTGTTTGAACTTGAACCAAGTCTATTGTTTGCTATTTACAGTGAAAAAAGTTGAAAAGAGGTTGTTAATAATAGATTACCGAGAGAGATTGGTAAAAGAAATTTCCATCCAAGATTTAAAAGTTGGTCCATTCTTAACCTAGGTAAAGTCCATCTTGTTGTGATAGAAATAAACAAGAACAAATAAGTTTTAGCTAATGTAATAAAGATACCAATTGTAGTTCCAAAGATTCCATCCACTTTATTTATTTCAAATAGCTCAGGAACAAATATGTATGGAATGGAAATATTCCAACCACCCAAGTAAAGAACCGTTACAAATAACGAAGAAAGTAATAGATTTAGATAGGAAGCAACATAAAATAAACCAAATTTGATACCCGAATATTCGGTTTGATAACCTGCTACTAATTCTTCCTCCGCTTCTGGTAAATCAAAGGGTAATCTCTCGCATTCGGCTAGGGCAGAAATTAGAAAAACGATAAATCCTATAGGCTGACGCCACAAATTCCATCCCCAAAAACCATATTTTGACTGCGCCTCAACTATATCAACTGTACTTGAACTGTTAGATAATCATAGTCGGTGATAACATCACTGTTCCCACCGCTATTCCAGAACCGTACATGAGGTTTTCGCCTCATACGGCTCCTCGTGGGTCAAAAAAAATCTAAGGACCAGATCAGTATTATTTACTATTTAGCTAGCTATGGTTGTAGAATAGAAAGAGTCAAAATCTATTTGAGGGTCCAAAATTATACCAACGGAATTCCGTCTGCTAGACTCTAAAATAATAATAAATAAAGGCGCTTCCGAATTGATCTCACCCGTTAATAATTTGACTTTGTTGAGTAATAACTTAATCCTTAAATAAAAAACTCCTTTCAGAAATATCAATAAATAGTTTATTTCAACCCATCATTTTCGATTACGAAAAGGAATTAGACGTTACATTAGCTAATGAATCATGAGACAAATTTTATCTCTCTAAATCTATGCTAAATATATGAAAAAGACGGAATAAAAAAGATTTCTTTTTTTTTTCTCTTGTTTGTTTTTCGTTCCTATTCTTCTTTCTTATAAAACCAATATAAGAGAAGGGGCTAAAACTAAAATCAAAAATAAAGGATTATTTCGTTCCTGATAGTCATTGCTTTAATGGGTGGATAGGAGCATACTCTGGATCGGAATCGCGGGAAGTACTGCCTTATCATTTCTACCAATTTAAAGCCCCAATTAGTATTCTTTTTATGTTATGCAGAAATCTCTTTTTAGAGAATTTCCATAATCTCCATTACTAATCCTTTGTGCATTTTTGTGTTCCTAATCATCCACTCATTTTTTGTTCAATCGCCCGTTTCGTTTGATAATACATGTATGGTAGGTAATTCATACAAAGGATAGTGAAAAGGCCATACGGTTGATCTTTTGAGCCCGCTTCAAGCTGGGTTGGGTTGTCTAATCAACCAGTCTTGGGGTAAAGGGCCTCTTCCGCTTATGTTTATTTCCACTTAACTCTTGTCTTGTACATAGGAAATGAGACTCCATTTTTTTTACTGCAAATTTATAAGCTGCTTTCTTTCACTCATATATAACTATCTAATTTACTTTATCAACCAAAAGGATAATAAAGAATATCTATTCAATTCGTTCAACTTGTTTTGTTTTCTAAAGCGAAAGAAAAGAATGAATAGGGAAAATAAAGAAAAGTTTGTATTTCAACGAATCGCACGTAGAGATATTGATAAAACACATAAAGTTAATGGTATTTCATAACTAATGGATTGAGCAGCAGCTCGTAAACCACCTAAAAAGGAATATTTATTATTCGATCCGTATCCTGACATAAGAAGGCCAACAGGGGCAATACTTGAAATGGCAATCCATAAAAAAATACCGATATTGAGATCAGCTAAAACAAGATGATAGCTAAAAGGAATTACTAAAAAACTTAGTAAAATTGATATGACTGCTATAGATGGTCCAATACTGAATAAACGGGTATTTCCTCTAGCTGGAAAAAGATTCTCTTTGAAAAGCAGTTTTGTCCCATCTGCTAGAGCTTGAAGAATTCCCAAAGGACCGGCGTATTCAGGCCCAATACGTTGTTGTATTCCTGCGGATATCTCTCTTTCTAACCATACAATTACCAGTACGCCTACTGTGATCCCCAATACAAGAGTCAAAATAGGGACAAAGATCCATACGATTCCATAGACCTCTTTGAAAAATTCCAATCTGGAAAAAGAATTAATATCTTGTACTTCTATTTCTGTTGTATAAACTATCATTTCAACGATCAACTTCTCCCATAATGATATCTATGCTACCTAGTATCGTCATAATATCAGCCAATTTCATTCCTTTAACTAACTGAGGAAGAATTTGCAAATTGATAAAACCCGGCGGGCGAATTTTCCATCTCCAAGGAAAACAACTTTTGTCCCCTATTAGAAAAATTCCCAATTCTCCCTTTGGGGCTTCAACTCTCGCATAAAGTTCTTGCTTCGGCAATTCAAATGTGGGAGAAGGTTTTTTACTAATGAATCGATATTCAAAATCATTCCATTCTGGATCCCTTTCTCTATCAAAGCATCGGATTTCGAAATTCTCATAGGGACCCCCTGGAAGGAATTCCAGGGCCTGTTGAATTATTTTTATGGATTCCGTCATTTCACTGATTCGGACTAAATAACGAGCTAATGAGTCTCCTTCTTTTTGCCACTGGATTTCCCAATGAAATTCGTCGTAACACTCATAATGATCAACTTTACGAAGATCCCATTGTATTCCAGATGCTCGTAGCATCGGTCCGGATAAACCCCAATTTATTGCTTCTTCTCCACTAATAATGCCTACTCCTTCAACTCGTTCTAAAAAAATGGGATTTCGCGTAATAAGTTTTTGATATTCAACAACTCCTGTTAAAAAATAATCGCAGAAATCCAAACATTTATCTATCCAGCCATAAGGCAGGTCGGCTGCTACTCCTCCGATACGAAAATAATTATGCATCATTCTCATCCCAGTCGCAGCTTCGAATAGATCATATACTAATTCTCTTTCTCTGAAAATATAGAAAAAAGGGGTCTGTGCGCCAATATCCGCCATAAAAGGTCCAAGCCATAAGAGATGAGAAGCTAGACGACTTAACTCCAACATAATGACTCTGATATAGCTCGCTCTTTTAGGCACTTGAATATTTCCCAATTGTTCTGGTCCATTTACGGTTATTGCTTCTGTGAACATAGTAGCTAAATAATCCCAACGTGTTACATAAGGTAAAAATTGTATAATTGTTCGGTTTTCCGCAATTTTTTCCATTCCTCTGTGTAAATAACCTAATATTGGTTCGCAGTCAACAACATTTTCACCGTCTAGGGTAACGATGAGACGAAGAACACCGTGCATTGATGGGTGGTGAGGTCCCATATTGACTATCATAAGGTCTCTTTCTGTAGCTGGTCTATTCATAAGTTTTTCCTCGATTCATTCTTACATGAATTGCTGAAAACGAAAAGAAGTTTATCAAAATTCTCAAGATCCAATAAATGAAAAAACTAAGTAAAATTTTTAAATTAACGATTTTTTAACTCCCGAATATCCAACTCACTAATTAATTCTTTATAGCGTACTCGATTTTTCTTTGATAAGTAAGACAGCAGCCGTTGACGTTTTCCCAGAATTTTTCGTAGACCTCTCTGAGATGAATAGTCTTTTCTGTGCAATTCCAAATGGGAAGTAAGTCTTCGTATCTTATTGGTGAAACTTACTATTTGAAAGTCAACAGACCCCCGCTTTTCTTCTTTTTTTTCTTGAAAAATAACTGAGATGAATGCATTTTTTACCATAAAACAAAATCTTATCCCCTTTTATAATTTAAAATTTTTTGATGTGAATTTGATTAATCAGTAATAATAATATTAGTCATTTTTATATACAGAATGACCTTAAGTTCATTATAAACTTCCTACTTTTTTTATAAAATAAATAAATGAACAAAATCTTCTTATCTTTTTTTCTATAGGAATACAAAAAAAGATAAGAAGATTTTGTTCATTTATTTATAGATCTAATTGATAATATGTATGTCATTAAATTAGTATCCTCTTTCAGGATGGAATGTAAGACAATCCTCGCGTCTATCTATTTGTTTTCATATAGCCGACATATTCTATTACCTAATAATATATGTATATATGGCAAAATTCATGTAAATGGACTTGTAACTAACAAATTTTCAACCGTGGATACATATGTATCCTGACCATACTGAAACGACTGCCATTATGAGTATTAAACCAATAGCGATTCATACAAGCTAAATCTTCTAGTCGATAATTGGGCCAAAGAAAGAACTTCATTTTAATTAGTTTATTTTTATCGATACCGAGATATTTGCCTCTATTTAAAACTTGACCACAGTTTTTTACCTGATTGCAAAATACCGGATTTCTATGTATATCATTTCTATCCCTTGAGTTTAAAAAATATAGAATTCGCAATTCTCTACGGCCTTTAGGGGATAAAAGAGTTTCAGGAACAAAGAAATCATAATGATTTTTGTCTCTATTTTGAGTCATTTTTTGATGTCTTAAAATGGATTCATCAAATTGATTCTTATCAAACCATTCTCGAAATTTTTGATTCCTTTGGTATTTATTCTTATGAAGGTATTTATTCTTATGAAGGTATTTATTCTTATGAACCAAAAAAATACCTATGGTTTGATATAGAATCAATTGTCCATCGTTTTTTATAGACGGATAAGGATAAGTCGGTTCGATAATCAATGCTCCGCTTGTACTTAATTCTCTAGGAGTGCGCCTTTTTAGAGTCCAAATATCCACAGTCAGTTCTCCCCGTTTAAGATAGGATATAGCAACGTCCTTTGGATTTCTCAATCTAAGCAGGAGACAATAGGCTCTAATATTATTGACCATTTTTTTATTTACAACCCTTTCCCAACTCAATTGAAAATACAAAAAACTTTCTAGGAAGGAATAAAGCTCTATAGCTTCGGGGCTCATGTTGGCCTTTTTTTTTCTACGTTGTTTTTTTATGCCTGATCTACCTCCATTTTCATCTGATAGAGGAGCCCCTTCCCCTTGGTTTAGAGGATCTTTTTCTTCTTGATTTCCATTCTCGAATCTAAGAATTCTTTTTTTTTTATTTGATTCTATTAAAGGGTTACTTTCAGTAATGTTTTTCTTAATGTTTTCATTTCCATTCAAATGAAAGTTGAAAAGAAGTAATTTTATTGGTATGATCCCCGGTTTAATCTTATATGCATTATATAGTGGAACAAATTCTGGGAAGAACCAAAGTTCTAGTTCTGGATTCGAACTAATACGACCTACTATTTCCTCATTCATTTCCATCCAATCAAAGAAGGATCTTTTTTTTTTGAATCGGTTGATTTTTGAATTTTTAGAAATTGGTAAATAAAAAGGACCCCTCTTCATTTTTTGATTCTTATTCTTGGTGCCGCTATTGGCCCAGTAATGAATCTCGACCTTATTATTTCTAAGGCAAAAATCAATCATTTTCCACCTACAAAATTTTCTATCTGGAAATTTCTCCTCAGCCATAATATCATTTTCTCCTAGATAATTATAAATAGGTAGCCCATCTGGCATATCAAAAAATTTGCGTTTATCTATCTTGTAATTATCAAAAATCTCTTCTTTACTATTTATTTGTAATGGTGATCTATAAATATATGAGTCTTTCTTCTCTTCATAATTAATAGATTTATATGAGAAAAAATCATGTCTATGATGTTTTTTAAAATTAGATGATTTTTTATATTCTTGATTCATTACTGAATCAGGTTCGAAATCATTTTGTTTTTCATCATGAATTAATCCTTCTTTTTCATATGAGTCCCATTTGTTAAAATCGTTTTTTTGAGTCATACAGTGTCGATTGACTTTATTTCGCCATTTTTCTGGTACTAATTTTAGCCAGCTAATCTGAGAGAAATCATATTGATAATGCCCCCTTAACCAGTTTTTCCATTGATTCCTTTCAGAATGCCAAAAGTCTTTATGTCTCAATCCAGAATGAAATATTCCCTCTTTCCGAAAAAAATCCTTTATTTCATTTTTAAGAAAAAGAGATGTTCCATGATATTGAAGGATAGACTTGAATTTATAGAAGTTAATAACTCGAGTTTGCGATATTTTATAAAATACATATGCTTGCGAGAAGGAGGACGAGTTACAAAAAGTTGTTGAATTCTTATTTTGAATATTATCAAGGGAATTTTTTTTAGTTAAAATAAAGTGAAATTTTTTTGTATTTCTTTTCTTAATTCTTTTTTCATTTTCTTTCTTATTGGAAATGGATTTCTCGATCATTTTTTTTCTTGATTCAATAAAAAGTTGTGCATTGGTTCTTGCAATATTAATGATACATAGAAAAAAATCTATGTATATTTTTTCCATGAAAAATTTGATAAAAAAATCAAATTTACGGATTAATCGAGTATTTCTTCTTTTTAATATTTGACAAAATTTTTTTAATGATTCTAATATTTTATTATGATAACTTTTTTTATTAGAATGAATATTTTTTTCTTGAGTTAGAAATCCATTTTTCTTCTCATTTAGAATTCTTTCTAGTTTCTTGTTGATTGTACTTGTTCTCTCAGTCAGATCTTTCATTTTTTTTT